GAACTAAGAGCGCTTTCTTATTACATTACAGGAGATACGACTGTAGTGTAAAGAAAAGGTTTTTTACCCCCAAACATATCTTGCATACGTATAATATGCAAAAATGAAAGATTATGTCCAATTTCGATCGATCTTAATTAATCCCTCGTTACTGCCCATAGGAGAAGTAATAGGTAGGGACGACAGGATTTGAACCCGTGACATTTTGTACCCAAAACAAACGCGCTACCAGGCTGCGCTACATCCCTTTTTAAAGTTCTTGTACAGTGTCATTGTACAAAATCCCTGTCTTGTTTTCCACATTGTTATTTTCCCCTCTATCTATATACAATTTTCTTGTCTTCTTTTTGGTTTCATATAATAAAAAAATTTTATACATCTGTAACGTATAAAAATGAAAATTTTTCTTATCGGCGTATCGTATAAAAAAAAGAATAAAAATTTATTGGAAATGCTCAGGAAGAAGGGGTCATCTTTTTCTTTTTTAGGGACAGGAAAATCTCATCTATTGGTTCATTGTACATATCTATTTTAGTTAGGAATTTCGCGTAAAGAAAAAAATACAAATGATCTTGAACTACAACATCTGACCATACATATATGTATTACAATATTACAATAAAGAAGGAGGATTTTTAATGCGAGATATAAAAACATACCTCTCTGCGGCACCTGTGCTAACTACTCTATGGTTTGGGTCTTTAGCAGGTCTATTGATAGAAATTAATCGTTTATTCCCAGATGCCTTGTCATTCCCTTTTTTTTCATTCTAGTTATTAATATGCGAAGAAATGAAGAAAATTAGGGATACAATTCTACGTGACTAAAATTTCGCCCCTTCCCTTTTTTTTTCAGTTCTTTAGGATAGGAAGGAAAGAAAAAGAAAAAGTGTATTGAACCTCGACAAAAATCTGGTGAATTTAAGATCGAATTTTTGGGAACATAAATGGAAATGTGTATCCAGATCTAGGGCAGGATCCACGAAATCATAGCATAGAAAGAAGATATTTAAATGAAATATTGGGATTTAAGATAGGAATAATTGATAGTTAGAAAGAAATTGTATTACTTAATTATTACTCTATTATTAATTATAACTATTACTCTATTAATATTAATTGAATTTAATTGAATTTCAAGTTAGTAACTTCTATTGATTTTCTTATTGATTTTTTTTGTTCTTTTATTCTTCTTCGGTTTTGGTCGAAATATAGAAGAAGTTAAGTCGATCCAAAATAAAAAGGGGGGTTCATGGCCAAGGGTAAAGATGTCAGAGTCAGGGTTATTTTGGAATGTACCAGTTGTGTCCGAAATGGTGTCAATAAAGAATCGCCGGGTATTTCTAGATATATTACTCAAAAGAATCGACGCAATACATCCAGTCGATTAGAATTGAGAAAATTTTGTCGCTATTGTCACAAGCATACGATTCATGGGGAAATAAAGAAATAGATGGAACGGAACGTGTGCGTGATCTTTCCAAGGAAGAGGAAGAACTTAACATATATAATATAAACTTAACATATATAATGTACATAATATATACAATACAAATCAAACCCGATTATATTTTCATATATATATATGATATGCATTATATATGATATGTATAATATATACGATACGAATCAAAGCCTATTTCGGTCAGATCTGAATCTGAAATGAATAAAGAAATAGAATTTTAAAGATAAGGAATAAACCATGGATAAATCCAAGCAACCTTTTCGTAAATACAAGCGATCCTTTCGTAGGCGTTTGTCCCCAATTGGATCGGGGGATCGAATCGATTATAGAAACATGAGTTTAATTAGTCGATTTATTAGTGAACAAGGAAAAATATTATCTAGACGGGTGAATAAATTGACCCTGAAACAACAACGATTAATTACTATTGCTATAAAACAAGCTCGTATTTTATCTTTGTTACCTTTTCTTAATAATGAGAAACAATTTGAGAGAGCCGAGTCGATCCCCAGAACTACTGGTCCTAGAACCAAAAATAAATAAACATACTCCTCAATTGACTCAAAACTCCAATCGGAACTCAAGCTCAGATTGATGTTTTGTTCAAAAGGCCTAGAATCCCGATTTTTTCTTGTGTTATAAGAAATAAAAAATGGGGGAAGAAAAGAAGAAATCTTTTTTTTTTATTGAAACATGTTCGTTCATTCCTACTACTTATCTTAATATTTTTATTCTATCTTCCCGGAGTTCATTCTCCGGGGAATTCTGTTTCAATTTCAATCATTTCTGTATTATATTTGATAATATCATATCCTTTATTTGATAATCTTATTGGAAATCATGTAAAGACAATTCTTATTTGATATAGATATTTGCGCAAGTATTTTACGATTAAGAAGCAATTGCTTCTTGTACAGATTTGGTATTAATCTACTATAATTATAGAATACCTTATTCTCACGAATTACTGCATTTATTCGAGTGATCCACAAACTACGAAAATCCCTCTTTTGCCTGCCTCTATCTCGATGAGAGGAAACCAAAGCTCTCATTTTCTGTTGAATAGTCGTTCGAGTAAGTCTTGAATGAGCCCCAATAAAGGTTGATGCAAATAAACGAATTTTTGTTCGACGTCTCCGAGCTGTATATCCTCGTCTAACTCTGGTCATTGAATCAAATTAAACCTTAATGAATAACTAATTGATTTCTCTTCTTTCAGTCATCCTTTCCCCCCCCCTGTCAATTAATAACAAAACGGATTATTCCGATATATAAAAAAAATATAAATTCCAATGGCTTTTGCTACTATGACCTTCCCAACCACGATTTTTTATTCCTTCCAGGCATTTCGCCTGGAAATAAGAAATTCTAACGATACTAAATAAAAAAAAAATAGTGGGTTCCGTCGTTTCTATGGTTACTTTTTAAACGGTGAGGTCCTCTCTATACACCGGAGCCTCTTCTTTCATTTTATCAAATGTTATTGTTAACTTGTATAGTTCACACTCTTTGGCTCTACCCATCAATTATACAGTAATTGTTCTTTTCACAATAAGAGTTATCCATACAGTGACGGCATTTAATTATGAAAGTTGGCTAGGTAGCTGACCCTGTTAGTCCGTTCTTTCAAGAATAGGGGTATAACCTTTTTGCTTCTTATAATACCATTTCCTCCGCTTAATGGATAACCATTTGCCCCCAATGGGGAATTGCTTTTCATCTCAAATCTAGGTGATTGGATTTGCACCAATGTAAACCATAAATTCCAAACACAATATAGGTATATGATAGATCTTCTCTATCTATCCTATTCATTGGTACTGGTCATTGATACTGGAAAATTGTCTCATTTGTTCGAACTCATGATCTGAACGAATCGCACATACACCCTAGTACATGTTCCTCGACGCTGAGGACATCCTCTAAGAGCGGGAGATTTCGTGACATTTCTTATTGGCTGTCTTGTGTTTCTAATAAGTTGTTTAATAGTTGGCATGTCGTATGTATATATAGAATTCTAGAATGGAATGGATTGGTTTAGATCGATCTTAACCTGATGATTGATATGAATTTTTTCTATTCAATATCAAATCGCAGAAAATTCGAATTATGGTTTGAAATGGATTTACATGGAATCCCCAGTATTTTCATTTTCGACCGCTACAAGATCAACAATGCCATGAGCTTGGGCTTCTGTTGCTGACATAAAAACATCCCTTTCCATGTCTTCGGATACAACCCATAAAGGGTTACCCGTTCTTTGTACATAAACCCTTGTGAGGGTTTCGCGAAGTTTCAGTAGTTCTTCCGCTTCCAGGATAAATTCGCCTGCTTGTGCCTCATAAAAAGAACTAGCAGGTTGGTGAATCATAACCCTGATGATATTGATATAACATCATGAACGGTTCTTCTATCTTGCATGATTGGGCTAAAGTAAAGGATAAAAAAAATAAGAAAAAAAAAAAGAAAAATAGAATTGTACAACCGTACAGGCATCTTTTGTGCATACGGCTCCACAATGGAATTTACTTTTTCTTTTTCTTCTCTTCTATTCTATTGAAGAAAGAAATAGAATCCATCCGATCCAGATCGTTGAATGATCCATTTACCACCCTTCCCTTCGTAGGAGTCAAAAAAAATACTATGATGGTTCTGTTGCTTTATATATTTATTTTGTCTGTGATTTAGCAATCCCAAAGTTTCTTTCTGATACGATCAAATAAGGAAAAAAATGATATTTTTTTTTTTCATTTTCGTACTTTTTCTTTCATAAATATCAGAAAGAGAATTCTGGTGTGGAAAAAAAATGGTTTGTGACGCTGAAATGTACCCCCGACACATAAGATCAAATCCGAAATGACCTATGTTTCATACTACTATCTCGACATAAAATCTCATGTTATGAAAAAACAATAATGGTTTGCTCATATCGAACTCGAAGTGCCATGCTATTATTACTTATTATTCATATTTAATATGGCGAAGGCATAGTCTTCCTTTTTTTTTTCAAATAAAAAAACTCATTGGCGCCAAGCGTGAGGGAATGCTAGACGTTTGGTAATTTCTCCTCCGACCAGAATGAAAGATCCCATTGAAGCGGCTAATCCCATGCATATTGTATGCACATCGGGTGGCACAAATTGCATAGTATCATAAATGGCTATTCCTGGTATTACCCATCCGCCGGGAGAGTTTATAAATAAATAAAGATCCTTAGTATCATCTTCTATACTGAGATATACCATGAGACCAACAAGTTGATTCGAGATCTCGCTATCAATTTCTTGGCCTAAAAAAAGTAATCTTTCTCGATGAAGTCGGTTGATTAGGACAAAGTTGGTTCCCTTAGTAACCGTACATGCACCTTTGGATGCATACGGTTCAAAAATAAAATTGCGAAAAAAAGAATCAATGTGTCGATTCCAGTTCTATTTCTTTTTTTTTTTTTTTTCTGTAACAGGTTTTTGTTTTTCTAATGAAGGAAGGGGGTCTTCCTCTTCTATTTTTCAAAAAACATAACATAAGATGAGTTTTTG